TTCCTATGATGCAATTGGAGCTTATCGGCAAAAACGAATCAATTTAGATAGTCCTTTATGGCTCCGGTGGAGACTAGATCAACGCGTTATTGCTTCAAGAGAAGCTCCCGTCGAAATTCACTATGAATCTTTGGGTACCTATTATGAGATTTATGGGCACTATCTAATAATAAGAAGTATAAAAAAAGAGATTATTTATATATATATTCGAACCACTGTTGGTCATATTGCTCTTTATCGAGAAATCGAAGAAGCCATACAGGGGTTTTGCCAGGCCTGTTCAGATGATTCCTAAGCTAAGTAAGTAATTCTATGATCCCGAGGGAAATTAGGGTCTCACCAGGGCCCTCATTATTTCCCAATTTCTACGCGAATCAAGATGGAGAAAAGGAAGTTTTCCAATCACCAACTCAAATCCATTGTCAAATCCTACTCAACCGAATATGGAGGTACTTATGGCAGAACGGGCCAATCTGGTCTTTCACAATAAAGGAATAGATGGAACTGCCATGAAAGGGCTTATTAGTAGATTAATAGATCACTTCGGAATGGCATATACATCACATATCCTGGATCAAGTAAAGACTCTGGGTTTCCAACAAGCTACTGCTACATCCATTTCATTAGGAATTGATGATCTTTTAACAATACCCTCTAAGAGATGGCTAGTTCAAGATGCTGAACAACAAAGTTTTCTTTTGGGAAACCATCATAATTATGGGAATGTACACGCGGTAGAAAAATTACGCCAATCCATTGAGATATGGTATGCTACAAGTGAATATTTGCGACAAGAAATGACTCCTAATTTTAGGATGACCGACCCACTTAATCCAGTCCATATAATGTCTTTTTCGGGAGCTCGAGGAAATGCATCTCAGGTCCATCAATTAGTAGGTATGAGGGGATTAATGTCGGATCCCCAAGGACAAATGATTGATTTACCCATTCAAAGCAATTTACGCGAAGGGCTCTCTTTAACAGAATATATTATTTCTTGCTACGGAGCCCGTAAAGGAGTTGTGGATACTGCTGTACGAACATCGGATGCTGGATATCTCACTCGTAGGCTTGTTGAAGTAGTTCAACATCTTGTTGTCCGTCGAACAGATTGTGGCACCGTCCGGGGTATTTCTGTGAGTCCTCGAACTCGAAATGGGATGATGCAGAAAAGGATTTTTATCCAAACATTAATTGGGCGTGTATTAGCAGATGATCTATATATAGGATCGCGATGCATTGCCACTAGAAATCAAGATATTGGGGTTGGACTTGTCAATCGAGTCATAACCTTTCAAGTACAATCAATATCTATTCGAACTCCCTTTACTTGTAGAAGTACATCTTGGATCTGTCGATTATGTTATGGCCGGAGTCCGACTCATGGCGACCTGGTCGAATTGGGGGAAGCTGTAGGTATTATTGCAGGGCAATCTATTGGGGAGCCGGGCACTCAATTAACATTAAGAACTTTTCATACCGGCGGAGTATTCACTGGAGGTACTGCAGAACATGTGCGAGCCCCTTCTAATGGAAAAATCAAATTCAATGAGGATTTGGTTCATCCGACACGGACACGTCATGGACATCCTGCTTTTTTATGTTCGAGAGACGTGGATGTAACTATTGAGAGTGAAGATTTTAGACACAATGTGAGTATTCCGTCCAAAAGTTTTCTTTTAGTTCAAAACGGTCAATATGTAGAATCAGAGCAAGTGATTGCTGAGATTCGAGCGGGAACATCCACTTTGAGTTTTAAAGAGAAGGTTCGAAAACATATTTATTCTGATTTAGAAGGCGAAATGCACTGGAATACCGATGTGTATCATGCACCTGAATTTACATATGGTAATGTTCATCTCTTGCCAAAAACAAGTCATTTATGGATATTATTAGGGGAGCCTTGGAAATCCAGTCTAGTCTCCCTTTCGATCCATAAGGATCAAGATCAAATGAACGCTCATTCTCTTTCTCGCAAGCCAAGATATATTTCTAAACCTTCAGTAACTAAGAATCAAGTGAGACCCAAATTCTTTAGTTCGGAGGTTTCTGGGAAAGGGAGGGATGGGATTCCCGATTATTCAGAACTTAATCAAATCAGATGTACGGGTTGTTGTAATCTCAGATATACGGCCATTCTCGACGAGAATTCAGATTTATTGGCAAAGAGGCGAAGAAATAGGTTTATCATCCCACTCCAATCGATTCAAGAACGCGAGAACGAACTAACGTCCTCTTCGGGTATCTCAATTCAAATACCGATCCATGGTATTTTCCGTAAAAATAGTATTCTTGCTTATTTCGATGATCCTAGATATAGAAGAAAGAACTCGGGAATTATTAAATATGAGACTAGCGAACTGGATTCAATCTTCAAAAACGAGGATTTCATTGAGTATCAAGGCGTCACGGACTTGAGGACAAAAGACCAAATAAAAGTAGATCGATTTTTTTTTATTCCCCAGGAAGTGCATATCTTAGCCGGATCTTCTTCTATAAT